GAAGCGCTTCGTGATTTTCAACCAATTATGTGCTTCAATATAATTACCTGGAGTAAGCGCTATAGCTTGTTTCCAATACTCAGCAGCTTGATCGGACCAAGCTTCCGCAATTTCAGAATCACCCTGTAGAATGGCCTGTTCTCCCCGGTCGGAATAGGTGGTTCCTTCCCTTAGAACCGTACTTGAGAGTTTCCTATCTCATACGGCTCAAAAATCGATTCTTTTTGTGTCCTATCTTAATCTACCCTATGCTAACTGAATTAGATTTCTCATAAACCTATCCCATTTTTTCTTGGGTTAACCAGAAGAAGTTAATTACATAAGTTTCAAACCCTAATTTTGATCAATAATCAGAATCAGTTTGATCTTTTCTCCCACCTTCAGAAGAATGAAGCATAGGTATCCCCACAATATCGTTAGAATTTTCTGAAAGGTAACTATCTCGGTTTCATATATGGAATTCATATAGAATCTTTGAAAAAGACTTTTTTCCATAAGAAAAAAGAACTTACTATCTTTGGGATCTGATGCTACACCGCTGCTTAATACCTTAGTGGATTGACTCTATTACATAAGTTGATTCCTAACTTTTGTCCCATATCATGACATAAGTAAGCAGTTCTTAACTGTATCGACTCAATAGCTCGCTAATTGATCTTTACGGTGCTTTCTCTATCAATTTGATCCTTTATCCATAGAATATAGTATATAGGCTGCACTCATTTTTTTTTCTTCCTATTTTGGTTCTCGTGAAGTCTCTTTCCTTGCTACAGCTGATAAAAATCGTTGCTTTGGACGATGCATTATGTAGAAAGCCTATTTTTTCTAGTATTTACTAGCCAATTTGATCTTTGCTTTTTTTCCTTATTTCTATAGTGGAGATAGTCGCACGTAATGACAGATCACGGCCATATTATTAAAAGCTTGTGGTAAGAATGGGTTTCGTTCTAGTGCCCGGAAATAATATTCCAAAGCCTTTGTATGCTCTCCATTGCTTGTGTGTATAAGGCCTATGTTATAGAGTATATAACTTCGATCATAGGGATCAATTTCTGGTCGCGTAGCTTCATAATAATTCTGTAAAGCTTCCGCATAATTTCCTTCGGATTGAGCCAACATCCGTTACGGTCGTTCATTCTATTCAAAAAATCTCCGTTCCAGAACCGTACATGAGATTTTCATCTCATACGGCTCCTCCCTTCTGCGCATAGTACTAAGGGGAATAATCCATAGAATAAAAATTGAACTATTCTCATCTCATTATGAACTGAAAGGAACTAGTATTTTTACAAGAAATCTCTAGCCAGCCTTCCCGCAAGAGGTTTTTTCTTAACACCAATCATATTAGTGTTAGATATAAATGGTAACTCCAACAATTTCTTTGTTCTCAACGCCTTCTATTTCCAGGAATTAGTCACTTCAACGATCTTTGATGGTTATACGGGTATCCAAAGTACAAACGAGATGGATGTTTGTTGTCCCAACCATTCTTGTTAGTCCCGATACCGATAAGGAAAGGGGGAATTTATAACAAAGTTTTTGTGTTGTTGATTCCTAGGTGTAGTGCTTTTTCCCTTATGCCGTCTATTGGTACTGATGTAGTGTAGGATTGACCCGCAATACAGAACCCATAGGTGTAACCTTTCGCTCAATACTCAAATCAACAATTGAAACATCTGAGGCTGCATCAATCGAGGATACACGATAGAAGGAATTGTTCTATCTCCAAACTTCACCTTCACCGAGCGTAGGTTTATTTCAAGAATTTCGTTCTTTCTATACCGAACCGCGTCTCTTTCTCGTAAGACTGAGGTGAGGGCTAAAAAAAACAAGAAAAAAGAATCAAATCGCACCATCTCTGTAATAGGTAAATGCCTTTTTTTCTCCTGAAGTTGTCGGAATTATTCGTAATAAGATATTGGCTACAATTGAAGAGGTCTTATCAATAAAATTTCCATTTATATTAGATCTAGGCATAATTAGCAATCCATTCTAGAATTCTTTTCATTACCCCTGGGGAAAATGATCCCACAAACAAAGCAAAGGAATTATACAGTACGAAATAACATAAAAACAGACTAATTTTATTCTAATAAATAGATATTAAATAGATATGGGCTTTCCACTTAAATTGTCCCCTTTTGTTTGGGAAAGATATGAGATATTGGAATCAGATTGATTTCATTCCCATTTTTGTAGTATACCAATGAGCGGAACTATTACTATTTCATCTAAGTTAAATAACCAATTCATCTAAGTTAAATAACCAAGGACTTTTTTTACTACAGATTCTGATAACTCGAGAAGTTTTGATTTGGTTATGATCCAAAGAGAAAAAAGAATGGAATAATCATTCCATGAAAAAATAGAGTAGAGTAACCATACCTTCTGTTTGCATAACGTGTATACACCACGCCATACAATCGAAATATCAAAATCCATGGGACGATTCATAAATTTGGAATAGATCCGCGGGGTAGCTGATGAATGAGAGAAGTTTTTGTTGAGAAATATTAAATGGGAAAGGAATTCTTCCTATGGAACTAGTGATCGGTCGTACCTGTACTGCAGTAATATGAATAACTCGCTATTCACTCAGTTTCTGGTCAATAATAAGATTATGTAGGAGAGATGGCCGAGTGGTTCAAGGCGTAGCATTGGAACTGCTATGTAGGCTTTTGTTTACCGAGGGTTCGAATCCCTCTCTTTCCGTTTCTGTTAATTCACCAATGTTATCGACCACAATGTATCAAATCAAATAACAATTGAAACCATTATTCCAGCAATAAGACCCTTATTTGATAGAAATTCTCTATTCCTAATTATTGTGGTTATAAAATAGGAAAGAGCAAAAAAGAAAAAAATCCTACTGTTGATCCATTTGTGATAGGTGAAAAAATGCGGATGGATTAAGGCCCTTAGATCTATTTAGTTCGGCGAAAAGGGGACAAAATTCTATGAACCTTTCTTTCTTAATTTTGTTAGGTTCAAGTCTGACGAGAATAATATTCTACGACTAACAACTCATTTATTTGCAAACCGATCCATTTACTATCTATTATTTGATTTACTAATCCTTTATATTGGAATGAGTCAATAGTCAAATGTTTTGGCAATTCCTCATGGACGGATGAAGCAATATAATTTTGAATCAGGCCTTTTGATCTTTGGTTATCCTTCGCAGTAATAGTATCTCGGGGTTTGCAACGATAACTTGGTATATCCACTATACGACCATTAACTAAAATATGTCTATGGTTAACCAATTGCCTGGCTCCGGGGATGGTCGAAGCCATACCCAATCGAAAGAGGATGTTATCCAAACGCATTTCAAGTAGTTGTAGTAAAACCTGACCCGTTGACCCTTTGGCTTTTCCAGCGATATGTACATATCTAAGTAATTGTCGTTCTGTCAGACCATAATGAAAACGCAATTTCTGTTTTTCTTCTAAACGAATACGATATTGTGATTTTTTCCCAGAACGCAATTGGTTTTTAAGATCACTTCCGGATCTAGGTCTTTTACTAGTTAGTCCTGGTAAAGCTCCCAGACGGCGTATTTTTTTAAAACGAGGTCCTCGGTAACGAGACATAAAGACTCCTTTTTTTTATTTTATTGAAATTTCATTTTACACAATAAATCTAAATTTAAACTGAACTAAAGGATAAACAAAGCAAAATCGACTGATGAAGTACTACAAAAAAAAATGAATTGTATCAACATCTAGATTTTTTGTATTTGTATATATATATAGGAAGTTGAAGCTCCGTTTGATGATTTGTTCTGTAGAGATCTAATTGCTCTAATCCATTTTTAGTAATAATTGCAAGTTACCACGACATAATAGATCGCTGATCCAGCATTTTATTTGAAGAAAAGGAGAGATTATCAATCTCGGAAAAATAGATAGAGAAAAAGCCGGCTATCGGAGTCGAACCGATGACCATCGCATTACAAATGCGATGCTCTAACCTCTGAGCTAAGCGGGCTCACATAAGAGAAAAATTGCGTAACAAATAGAAATATTGTATAGGAATTCCGGAAAATGTCGGATCTTAGCTATTAATTTCATATGAACTAAACTAATTAATAGAGTTCTATAGCTAGAAGTTCGAAGTTCTAAGCTAAGTTCCTTTTAGAAATAATTAAAATAAAAAAAGAAAATAATAAAAAAATAATAAATATAAAATATAATAAAGTAATATTAATAAATTATTAAAAAATATTTCATCAATCATAACCATAATATATGATCATATCAAATTCAATTGGGAATTCTAATTAGAATAAATAGAATTTTTCTTAAAGCTTAACTAAAGCAGTTATAGATAGTAAATTATGTTAATTTCATTATAGCGGATCGGTCCTAAGAAAAGAATAAGATAAGGATAAAGATACAATCTAAATTAGATTGAGACATTATTCTGGTTTCATTTTGAAAAGGAGGAAATAGGACGAAAAAAAAAAAGAATGAATATCGAACGTTACAGTATTACAAATCGCACTGTAAAAATGAAAGGGAGAGATAAAATAGATATGGGATATATCTATTCATCTTGAATTGAAAATACATCAATGATAGAATTATTTCTGATTGAAATAAACAAGGTTTATCCAATAGAAATGAACTGATATAGGATGGTCAAAAAAAGAAAATAGCAGCCTTTTCGATATAGAAATCATTAGATAATGAATTCAACGGTTTCAAAAAAAGAAATAAATGAAAGAGATGGATGAAATTATAAATGTATCTTGGTCTCAAAGAAAAGGGAAAGGGGGATATGGCGAAATTGGTAGACGCTACGGACTTGATTGGATTGAGCCTTGGTATGGAAACCTGCTAAGTGGTAACTTCCAAATTCAGAGAAACCCTGGAATTAAAAATGGGCAATCCTGAGCCAAATCTTTCTTTTGGAAAAACAAGGGTATAAAACTAGAATAAAAAAGGATAGGTGCAGAGACTCAATGGAAGCCATTCTAACGAATAGAGTTGACTACG